AATGAATTGCCTGATAAAAGGATTACCTTGATAGGGTAAATAATATGATAAATATCATATTCATTATTATATTTAATAGAATTAAACTATTTCTAAAAGTATCAAAAACTTTTGTGCATCATACACCAAAATATAATAGTTATAAAAAGATAAGCTAAATTAAGCTACTGGGTTCATACCCCATTTATAAAGGTTATAATCCTTTTCTTTTTAATTTTTAAAAATTCTTCTAAAATTTTATTTTTTAGAACTTTAATATTTGGATCATTAATTACTATTTCATCAAATTCATGATTAAGAGCTTGAATAGGACTAGAAATTAATTTATTATCATTTATTCCCTTGATAATTGATACTAATAATTTAATGTCTACTGAAGCTTCATTAAAATATTTTTTAACTCAAGCTTTAGCTTCTTCTGTTTTATTATTTGCAGTAATTATATCTATATTAAAATTTAATTTTATTTCTCAATTAAATTTTAATTATAATTATTCAGATTTAATTATTTTATCTTCATTAATATTAAAATCAGGTGCCGCACCTTTTCATTTTTGATTTCCTGGAGTTATAGAAGGATTATCATGAATTAATAATTTAATTTTAATAACTTGACAAAAAATTGCTCCAATAATATTAATTTCTTATATTTTAAATAAATCATTTTTTATTTTTGTAATTATTTGTTCTATAATTATTGGATCTTTAGGAGGATTAAATCAAACTTCTTTACGTAAAATTATAGCATTTTCTTCAATTAATCATTTAGGATGAATATTAGCTGCAATAATTTCAAATGAAAATTTATGATTATTTTATTTTTTAATATACAGATTTTTATCTTTAACAATTGTTTTCTTTTTTAATTTATTTAAAATATTCCATATTAATCAAATATTTTCTTCAATATTTTTATCAAAAACTTTAAAATTTATATTATTTATAAATTTATTATCTTTAGGAGGATTACCTCCATTCTTAGGATTCCTTCCTAAATGAATAGTAATTCAACAATTAGCTAATAGTTATCAATTATCTTTATTAATTTTTATAACTGCATTAACATTAATTACTTTATATTTTTATTTACGAATTAGTTATTCTGCATTTATATTAAATTATACTGAACCTAATTGACAAATTAATATAAACTTAAATAATGGTTATATAAATTTATATTTACTACTTTCATTTTTTTCATTATTTGGATTATTTATTATTTCATTGATTTATTTAACTTATTAAGGCTTTAAGTTAATTAAACTAATAGCCTTCAAAGCTATATATATAAGTATAAATCTTTTAAGCCTTAGTAATAATTTTTATTACTCCTTTAGAATTGCAGTCTAATATCATAATTGACTATAAAGCCATTATTGATTAAAGAAGTTAAATCTTCATACATAGATTTACAATCTATTGCCTATAATTCAGCCATTTAATCGCGACAATGATTATTTTCAACAAATCATAAGGATATTGGAACATTATATTTTATCTTTGGAGCATGAGCCGGTATAATTGGTACTTCATTAAGTATCCTAATTCGTGCTGAATTAGGACACCCCGGATCATTAATTGGTGATGACCAAATTTATAATGTAATTGTAACTGCACATGCTTTTGTCATAATTTTCTTTATAGTAATACCTATTATAATTGGAGGATTTGGTAATTGATTAGTCCCATTAATATTAGGAGCTCCTGATATAGCATTCCCTCGAATAAATAATATAAGTTTTTGATTATTACCACCTTCATTAACTCTTTTATTAGCCAGTAGTATAGTAGAAAATGGAGCTGGAACTGGATGAACAGTTTACCCTCCTCTATCTGCAGCAATTGCGCATGGTGGAGGTTCAGTTGATTTAGCAATTTTTTCTTTACATTTAGCAGGAATTTCATCTATTTTAGGTGCTGTTAATTTTATTACAACAGTAATTAATATACGATCTACAGGAATTACATTTGATCGAATACCTTTATTTGTATGAGCCGTAGTAATTACAGCTATTTTATTATTATTATCTTTGCCTGTATTAGCTGGAGCTATTACAATACTTTTAACAGATCGAAATTTAAATACATCATTTTTTGACCCGGCAGGAGGAGGAGATCCAATTTTATATCAACATTTATTTTGATTTTTTGGTCATCCTGAAGTATATATTTTAATTCTTCCAGGATTCGGAATAATTTCTCATATTATTAGTCAAGAAAGTGGAAAAAAGGAAACCTTTGGTTCCTTAGGAATAATTTATGCTATACTAGCTATTGGATTATTAGGATTTATTGTTTGAGCTCATCATATATTTACTGTTGGTATAGATGTAGATACTCGAGCTTATTTTACTTCAGCTACTATAATTATTGCTGTTCCTACAGGAATTAAAATTTTTAGTTGACTCGCTACTCTTCATGGAACACAAATAAATTATTCGCCGGCTATTCTTTGAGCTTTAGGATTTGTATTTTTATTTACTGTAGGAGGATTAACAGGAGTTGTTCTTGCTAATTCATCTGTTGACATTATTTTACATGATACTTATTATGTAGTAGCCCATTTTCATTATGTATTATCTATAGGAGCTGTATTTGCTATTATAGGAGGATTTGTTCATTGATATCCATTATTTACAGGATTAACTCTTAATCCAGTTTTATTAAAAAGTCAATTTTTAATTATATTTGTAGGAGTAAATTTAACATTCTTTCCTCAACACTTCTTAGGATTAGCTGGTATACCTCGTCGATATTCTGATTATCCAGACGCCTATACTGCCTGAAATGTAGTTTCAACAATTGGATCTACAATTTCATTTTTAGGAGTTATTTTATTTCTATATATTATCTGAGATAGTATAATTACTAAAAAAACTGTTGTATTTCCAATTCAATTAAATTCATCTATTGAATGATATCAAAATTTACCTCCAGCTGAACATAGTTATTCTGAACTTCCATTATTAACTGCTTCATTCTAATATGGCAGATTAGTGCAATGGATTTAAGCTCCATATATAAAGATTTATTCTTTTATTAGAAAATGTCAACATGAGCAAATCTTGGTCTTCAAGATAGTACTTCTCCTTTAATAGAACAATTAACATTCTTCCATGATCATACATTATTAATTTTAGTAATAATTACAGCCTTAGTTGGATATTTAATATTTATACTATTTTTTAATTCTTATATTAATCGATTTTTATTACATGGACAAACTATTGAAGTAATTTGAACAATTCTTCCAGCAATTGTACTTTTATTTATTGCCTTTCCTTCTTTACGATTATTATACCTTTTAGATGAAATTAATGAACCAATTATTACATTAAAAACAATTGGTCATCAATGATATTGAAGTTATGAATATTCTGATTTTTTAAATATTGAATTTGATTCATATATAATTCCCACAAATGAATTAAGAATTGATGGATTTCGATTATTAGATGTAGATAATCGAGTTGTCTTACCAACTAATTCTCAAATTCGAATTTTAGTAACTGCTGCAGATGTAATTCATTCATGAACTGTACCTACTTTAGGAGTTAAGGTTGATGGAACTCCAGGACGACTTAATCAAACTAGATTTATAATTAATCGACCTGGATTATTCTTTGGACAATGTTCAGAAATTTGTGGAGCTAATCATAGTTTTATACCTATTGTAATTGAAAGTATTCCTGTTAACCATTTTATTAAATGAATTTCTCATATGAGTAATGCATCATTAGATGACTGAAAGCAAGTACTGGTCTCTTAAACCATTTAATAGTAAATTAGCGATTACTTCTAATGGAAAAAAAAATTAGTTAAAGATATAACATTAGTATGTCAAACTAAAATTATTAATATTTTAATATTTTTTAATTCCACAAATAGCACCAATTAGATGATTAATTTTATTTTTTATTTTTTCTATTACTTTTATTTTATTTAATATTATAAACTATTACTCATATTTACCTTCTTCTCCTAAATCTAGTAAACCAACTTCTTTAACAACTAATCCTTTTAATTGAAAATGATAACTAATTTATTTTCTGTATTTGATCCTTCATCTAGCTTATTTAACTTATCATTAAATTGATTAAGAACTTTTATTGGATTATTTATAATTCCAATAAGATATTGATTTATACCTAATCGATATCAAATTATTTGAAATAATATTTTATTAACTCTTCATAAGGAATTTAAAACTTTATTAGGTCCTACTGGACATCCTGGAAGAACATTTATTTTTATTTCATTATTCTCTTTAATTTTATTTAATAATTTTATAGGATTATTTCCATATATTTTCACAAGAACAAGTCATTTAACATTAACATTAACTTTAGCATTACCTCTTTGATTATGCTTTATAATCTATGGATGAATTAATCATACTCAACATATATTTGCTCATTTAGTTCCACAAGGAACTCCAGCAGTATTAATACCTTTTATAGTATGTATTGAAACTATTAGTAATATTATTCGACCAGGAACTCTAGCTGTTCGATTAGCTGCTAATATAATTGCTGGACATTTACTATTAACATTATTGGGAAATACAGGTCCATCAATATCTCATTCTTTAGTAAGTTTATTAATTATTGGTCAAATTGCATTATTAGTTTTAGAATCAGCAGTAGCAATTATTCAATCTTATGTATTTGCTGTTTTAAGAACTTTATATTCTAGTGAAGTAAACTAATGTCAACTCACTCAAATCATCCCTATCATTTAGTTGATTACAGACCTTGACCTTTAACAGGGGCTATTGGAGCTATAACAACTGTTTCAGGATTAGTTAAATGATTCCATCAATATGATATTTCTCTTTTTGTATTAGGAAATATTATTACTCTTTTAACTATATATCAATGATGACGAGATATTTCACGAGAAGGAACTTTTCAAGGATTACATACTTATCCAGTAACTTTAGGATTACGATGAGGAATAATTTTATTTATTGTTTCTGAAGTATTTTTCTTTATTTCATTTTTCTGAGCATTTTTTCATAGTAGTCTTTCTCCTACAATTGAATTAGGAATTAATTGACCTCCAGCAGGCATTATCCCCTTTAATCCATTTCATATTCCTTTATTAAATACTGCTATTTTATTATCATCAGGAGTTACAGTAACATGAGCCCATCATAGTTTAATAGAAGGAAATCATTCTCAAACTACACAAGGATTATTTTTTACAATTTTATTAGGAATTTATTTTACAATTTTACAAGCTTATGAATATGCTGAAGCTCCATTTACAATTGCTGATGCTGCTTATGGATCTACTTTTTTTATAGCAACAGGATTTCATGGAATTCACGTAATTATTGGAACATCCTTTCTTTTAGTTTGCTTAATTCGACATTTAAATAATCATTTTTCTAAAACTCATCACTTTGGATTTGAAGCTGCAGCTTGATACTGACATTTTGTTGATGTTGTATGATTATTTCTTTATATCTCTATCTATTGATGAGGAGGATAACTATTTATATAGTATAAAAGTATATATGACTTCCAATCATAAGGTCTAATTATTAATTAGTATAAATAATTTATTCATTATTTATTATAGGATCAATTATTATAATTATTTCAATAGTTGTTATAATATTAGCAACTATTTTATCTAAAAAATCACTTATTGATCGAGAAAAAGCATCTCCATTTGAATGTGGATTTGACCCAAGTAGTTCTTCTCGATTACCCTTTTCATTACAATTTTTTTTAATTGCTATTATTTTTTTAATTTTTGATGTAGAAATTGCTTTAATTCTTCCTATAATTATAATTATTAAATTTTCTAATTTAATAATTTGATCTTTTACTAGTGCTTTTTTTATTATTATTCTTTTATTAGGATTATATCATGAATGAAATCAAGGAGCCCTCGAATGAACATCTTAATGAAGGGTTGTAGTTAATTATAACATTTGATTTGCATTCAAAAAGTATTGAAGATATTCAATCTTCCTTGAATATGAAGCGATAAATCGCAATTAGTTTCGACCTAATCTTAGATGATATTCATCCTTATTCTAATTAATTGAAGCCAAAATAGAGGCATATCACTGTTAATGATAAGACTGAATCTTAATTCCAATTAAGGAAGTATGAGGTTCAAGAAAAAGCTGCTAACTTTATTCTTTAATGGTTAAATTCCATTTATACTTCTATTTATATAGTTTAATTTAAAACCTTACATTTTCACTGTAAAAATAAAGAACTTTCTTTTATAAATTACTAAATTAATTTCATTACTTAAAGATATATAATATCACTCTAACATCTTCAGTGTCATGCTCTAATTTTTAAGCTATTTAAGTACTTGAATAATACTAATCCTACTAAAGTAAAAATTCATATAATAAATACTAATAAATAAATTTTTAAATTATTATTTTGAACAATTTGATTTAATTTTGAATATTTTGTTAATCTATGATATAAATTTTGCCCCCCAAAATATTCAGATCATCCTTGATCAAAACTTTTTACCACAACATTTCCTAAACTTAAAGGACTATAAATAATTCCATAAGTAGAAATATAAGGTATAAATCATATTGATCCTAAAAATGTTCTTGATAAATAATATCTTAATGATTTATTTATAAAATAAAAAGATACATTAGAAATTAAATACCCTATAATTCCTCCCGTAATACAAACAAATAAAGTTAATAATTTTAATTCTGAAGGTAAACAAATTATATCAGGAGTTGGAAAAATCAATCAATTTAATATACTCCCCCCAATAATTGCTATAATTAATAGCCCTATTATACCCTTTAATATAATTCATCCTTCATCATTTAAAAAATGTAAAGCACCAGCATTAAAATCACCAGTTATAGAATAATAAGCTAATCGTAAAGAATAACAAACAGTTAATCCTGTAGAAAAAAAATATAAGAAAAAACTAAATATATTTAAATAAGATAAAGAAACAATTTCTAAAATTAAATCCTTAGAATAAAACCCTGCTAAAAAGGGTATTCCGCATAAAGCTAAATTTGCAACATTAAAACAAGATGCTGTTATTGGTATATGATAAGTAAATCCTCCTATATTTCGAATATCTTGAGAATTTCCTATATTATGAATAATTGCTCCTGCACATATAAATAATAAAGCTTTAAATAATGCATGAGTTAATAAATGAAAAAAAGCTAATTTAGGGTACCCTATTGATAAAATTCTTATTATTAAACCTAATTGTCTTAAAGTAGATAAAGCAATAATTTTTTTTAAATCAAATTCAAAATTAGCCCCAATTCCTGCTATAAATATTGTTAATCCTGAAATTAATAATAATAATTGACCTGTTCATGAATCTAATAATAAAGCATTAAATCGAATTAATAAATAAATTCCTGCAGTTACTAAAGTAGAAGAATGTACTAATGCTGAAACAGGAGTTGGAGCGGCCATAGCAGCAGGTAATCACGAAGAAAAAGGAATTTGAGCTCTTTTAGTTATAGCAGCTAGCATAATTAATCCTGCAATAATTTGTATACTTTTATCATTTTTTATTAATTCTAAATAAAAAATATAATTTCAACTCCCATAATTTAATATTCAAGCAATTGAAAGTAAAAAAGCAACATCTCCAATTCGATTTGATAGTGCAGTTAATATACCAGCATTATAAGATTTTACATTTTGAAAATAAATTACTAATAAATAAGAAACTAATCCTAATCCATCTCATCCTAATAAAATACTAATTAAATTAGGACTAATAATTAATAATATTATAGATAATACAAATATTAAAACTAATATAATAAATCGATTAATATTTATATCTGAAGATATATATTCTTTTCTATAAAAAATTACTAAAGAAGAAATTAATAATACAAAAGATATAAATATTAATCTTATTCAATCAAATAAAAATGTTATAACAATACTAGATGAATATAAGGTAACTACTTCTCACTCAATAAATACTATATATTCATTTAATAAATAAGTAATTCCTAATATAAATAATGAAATTCTTAAACTAATTAAACTAATAAATCTAATTAAACAAATTGATAAATATTTCACGATCTAAAATGAATTAAATTCATATCATTGACACCACAAATCAATATTTTTATTAAACTATTTAAATATAATCATAAAAAACAAGATTCACTTTTTATAATTAATAAATTTAAAGGAAATCAATGTAAAAATATTAATAAATATTCCCGAGATACTCCCCCTCTTCTTGAATATATTCCAGAACATAATTTACCATGTTGACTATAAGCATATAAATATAAAGTATATGCAGCACTAAAAAAAGACAATAAAGCTAATATAAATATTGAAATTCATGATCAACTTACAATTCTATTTAATAAACTAATTTCTCCTAATAAATTTAAAGTAGGAGGAGCTGCTATATTTGCAGAACTTAATAAAAATCATCATAAAGTTATTCTTGGTATAAAATTTAATAAACCCTTATTAATTAATAAACTTCGTCTTCCTAATCGTTCATAAGAAACATTAGCTAAACAAAATAATCCAGATGAACATAATCCATGAGCAATTATTAATCTATAAGAACCTCTAAATCCTCAACATGTTAAAGTTATTAACCCTCTTAATACAATTCCTATATGAGCTACTGAAGAATAAGCAATTAAAGCCTTTAAATCCGTTTGTCGTAAACAAATTAATCTAACTAAAAATCCTCCAACTAATCTAATTCTAACTCAAATAAAATTTAATTTTAATCCAATTTTTAATAAAAAACTAAACACACGTAATAATCCATACCCCCCTAATTTTAATAAAATACCGGCTAAAATTATAGAACCTGAAACAGGAGCTTCAACATGAGCCTTAGGTAATCATAAATGAACAAAAAATATAGGTATCTTAACTAAAAAAGCTAAAATTATACATAAATATAATAATTCATTTATATAACTATAATTACTTAATAAATAAAAATTTATAGTATTACAATCACTATATAAATAAAAAATACCTACTAATATAGGCAATGAAGCTAATAAAGTATAAAATAATAAATAAACCCCTGCTTGTAATCGTTCAGGTTGATATCCTCAACCTATAATTAAAAATAAAGTAGGAATTAATCTACTTTCAAAGAATAAATAAAATTGAAATAACCCTATACTTCTAAAAGTTAAATATAAAAATAATAATAAAAATAATACATTTACAATAAAAAAATTAATATAATTATTATATTTTTCAATAGATTCACTAGCTAATAATATTAAAGTACAAATTCAAAAACTTAATAAAATTAAACCATAAGAAATTATGTCACATCCTATAAAATATCTTAAATTTAAAAAATAATTACTTCTGTAATTTATAATAATAAATAAAAAAGATAATACAAATAAAATATTTTGAACCGTTCAAAATATTTTATTTATAAAACTAATTAAAATTAAACAAAAAATAGCTAATAAAAACTTTAACATTGTAAAATTCTAAAAGTTTGGAAATAATCATTTCCATGAGTACGAATTATAGAAACTAATACTGATAAACCTAATGCACCTTCACAAACACAAAAAGTTAAAAATATTATTCTAAAAAAACTTTCAAAATTATATAAATTTAAATAAATAAATAATAATAAAAATAATCTTAATACTATAAATTCTAAACTTAATAAAGTTGATAATAAATGCTTTCGATTAGAAACAAATACTATCACCCCTATAATAAACATAAATAAAGGTATTCCTCAATAAATAAATATTAACATTAGTTTTAATAGTTTAACAAAAACATTGGTCTTGTAAATCAAAAATAAGAATTACTCTTTTAAAACTTCAGGAAAAAAGAAATTTCTTTATCATTAATCCCCAAAATTAATATTTTAATTAAACTACTTCCTGATATTTATCAAATTATATTATATTTAATAAGTCTTATTTCAAGAATTATTTTTTTACAAATAAATCACCCATTAGCCATAGGATTATTATTACTTGTTCAAACCTTTTTAATTTGTCTAATAACAGGTTTATTTGCTAAAACATTCTGATTTTCTTATATTTTATTTTTAATTTTTTTAGGGGGAATATTAGTTTTATTTATTTATGTTACATCATTAGCTTCTAATGAAATATTTTCATTATCAATAAAATTAACAATTTCTACTTTATACTTTATTGGATTAATTTTTATTATTACTTTATTTATTGATAAAAGATCTATAATATCTTTCTTTTTTAATAATGAAATAATTTCTCTTAATCATATAAACTCTTATATTTTAGAAAACTCATTAAGATTAAATAAATTATATAATTTTCCAACTAATATTATTACATTAATTTTAATTAATTACTTATTATTAACATTAATTGCTGTTGTAAAAATTACAAATATTTTCTATGGACCATTACGACCAATATACTAAACTAATGAATAAACCTTTACGACAAGAACATCCCTTATTTAAAATTATAAATAACGCTTTAGTAGATTTACCTGCTCCTGTTAATATTTCAAGATGATGAAATTTTGGATCATTATTAGGTCTTTGCTTAGTAATTCAAATTTTAACTGGATTATTCCTCGCTATACACTATACAGCTGATATCTCTCTAGCATTTGATAGAGTAACTCATATTTGCCGTGATGTAAATTATGGTTGATTATTACGAACTCTTCATGCTAATGGAGCATCTTTTTTCTTTATTTGTATTTATTTACATGTAGGTCGTGGAATTTATTATGGATCTTATTTATTTGAACCAACATGATTAGTAGGAGTAATTATTTTATTTTTAGTAATAGGAACTGCTTTTATAGGATATGTATTACCATGAGGACAAATATCTTTCTGAGGAGCAACAGTAATTACTAATCTATTATCTGCAATTCCCTATCTTGGTACAGAATTAGTTCAATGACTTTGAGGAGGATTTGCAGTAGATAATGCAACTCTTACCCGATTTTTTACCTTTCACTTTATTTTTCCTTTTATTGTTGCTGCTATAACTATAATTCATTTACTATTTTTACATCAAACTGGATCTAATAATCCCATAGGAATTAATTCTAACTCAGATAAAATTCCATTTCACCCCTATTTTACTTATAAGGATATTGTTGGATTTATTATTATAATAATATTATTAACTATATTAACTTTAATTGATCCTTATTTATTAGGAGATCCAGATAATTTTATTCCAGCTAATCCCTTAGTTACTCCTGTTCATATTCAACCTGAATGATATTTCTTATTTGCTTACGCAATTCTTCGATCAATTCCTAATAAACTAGGAGGAGTAATTGCTTTAGTAATATCTATTGCTATTTTAATAATTCTTCCATTTTATCATTTAAGTAAATTTCGAGGTATTCAATTTTATCCTATTAGTCAAGTACTATTTTGATGTATAGTTGTAATTATTATTTTATTAACATGAATTGGAGCTCGACCTGTAGAAGATCCTTATATCTTAATTGGACAAATTTTAACAGTATTATACTTTTTATATTACATTATTAATCCATTAATTATTAAATGATGAGATTCTTTACTTAACTAGTTAATGAGCTTGATATAAGCATATGTTTTGAAAACATAAGATAGAATATAAATATTCTATTAGCTTTACTAAAATAATTTCATAACATTAAAGATATAATAAAAATTTTTAAGCCAATAAAAAATATTAAATAATTTAAAGCAAAAGGTAAAAATCTTTTTCAAGCTAAATATATTAATTTATCATATCGAAATCGAGGTAAAGTTCCTCGAGCTCAAATAAATAAAAAAGAAATAAAAACTAATTTAATATAAAAATCAAAACTAAAAATATTACATCCCATAAAAATAACAACATATAATATACTCATAAATAAAATACTTGCATATTCAGCTAAAAAAATTAATGCAAATCCTCCTCTTCTATATTCTACATTAAACCCAGAAACTAATTCAGATTCCCCTTCAGCAAAATCAAATGGAGTTCGATTAGTTTCTGCTAAACAAGAAGCAAATCAAACTAACCCTAAAGGAAAGGCAATTACTAAAAATCAAGTATATTGTTGATAAATATAAAAATTATATAAATTATAACTCCCAATTAAAAACACAAAAGATAACAAAATTAAAGCCAAACTAACTTCATATGAAATAGTCTGAGCAACAGCTCGTAACCCCCCTAATAAAGCATAATTAGAATTAGAAGATCATCCAGCCACTATAACAGTATATACTCCCAAACTAGTACAACATAAAAAAAATAAAATACCTAAATTAAAAGAATATAATTTAATTAATAAAGGAACACATATTCATACTAATAAAGCTAAAAATAAAGAAAAAATAGGAGAAAAATAATAAGAAATATAATTTGATAATAAAGGATAAGTTTGTTCCTTAGTAAATAATTTAATTGCATCACAAAATGGTTGAGGTAACCCCATTAAACCTACTTTATTAGGTCCCTTTCGAATTTGAATATAACCTAACACTTTACGTTCTAATAATGTTAAAAATGCAACCCCTACTATTACACAAATTACTAATAATAATCTTCCAATTAAAGGTAAAATTAAATCTATATAAAACAAGTACTATTTGTAATAAAAATTACATATATAAATTCTAAATTTATTGCACTAATCTGCCAAAATAGTAATAACTTTAATAATAATCTTATTATAAAAATTAATATTTCTAATATTTGGTCCTTTCGTACTAAAATATTATATTTAAATAAAGATAGAAACCAACCTGGCTCACGCCGGTTTGAACTCAGATCATGTAAGAAATTAAAGGTCGAACAGACCTAAATATTTGAACTTCTACACCCAACTTTATCTCTTAATCCAACATCGAGGTCGCAATCTCTTTTATCGATATGAACTCTCTAAAAAAATTACGCTGTTATCCCTAAGGTAACTTAATTTATTAATCATTAATAATGGATCAATTATTCATTAATTTATGTAAAATTTATATAAAAGTTTATTAAATTTTATTGTCACCCCAACAAAATAATTATAAATATAATATTTTAAATTTTCTATATAAATAAAATATATAAATTATTAAGATCTATAGGGTCTTCTCGTCTTTTATAATTATTTTAGCTTTTTAACTAAAAAATAAAATTCTATTAAATTTTATATGAAACAGCTAATATCTCGTCCAATCATTCATACAAGCCTTCAATTAAAAAACTAATGATTATGCTACCTTTGCACGGTTAAAATACCGCGGCCCTTCAATTAATATCAGTGGGCAGATTAGACCTTAAATAAATACCAAAAGGACATGTTTTTGATAAACAGGCGAACATTATATTTGCCGAGTTCTTTATATAAATTTTACTTTATTTATATACTCATACAAATAGATATACTAATTCTATCATTATTACTTTATTTTTATAATTAAAATAAATATTTTAATAAATAATTAAAATTAAATTAAATAATTAATTTTATAAAATAAACTATAACATATTTATAAATAATTGCTAATTCTAAGCATATATTTATTAATTTAATATAATTAATTTTTAATTATCTATTTTAAAGCTTATCCCATAAAATATTATTATTTTAAAACATTAAATTAATTTAATTAAATTAATATATTTAAAATAACTGAATTAAATTCATTTCTTAAAAAACTAGATACCTTTAAAAACGATTAACTTTTCATTTCTAATAAATTATTATTAATTATTTTTTCACAGAAACTAATATAATTTATTAACTCTTTTAAAATCGAGAAAAATAATATAATTATTTTTTATTTAATAAACCCTGATACACAAGGTACAATAAATTAAATTTTCTATTTAATTATTAATTTTTCAAATTATTTCAATTTTATTTTACAATACTAATTAACTATTATAAATATTATTTTTTCTCTATAAAATACTAAAACTTACCAATTTATAATTATTTTTAATATAAATAAATAATTTAACAAAAATTTATTAATAAATAAAAATTATCAATTTAATTTGATTTGCACAAATATTTTTTCAATGTAAATGAAATGCTTTACTAAATAAGCTTTAAATTGTCATTCTAGATACACTTTCCAGTACATCTACTATGTACGACTTATCTTATCTTAATAATAAGAGCGACGGGCGATATGTGCATATTTTAGAGCTATAATCAAATTAATTATCTACATAATTTTACTATCAAATCCACCTTCTATGAAATATTACAATTTCATTTTCATATAAATATATTTATTGTAACCCATCTCTACTTAAACATAAACTGCACCTTGACCTGACATCATTATTTAATTAAAAATTTAGAAAATTATTATTCTTATAAAATATTCTGATAACGGCGATATACAAATTGATAAACAAATTTAAGTAAGATTCAACGTGGACTATCGATTATAGGACAGGTTCCTCTGAATAGACTAAAATACCGCCAAATTCTTTAAGTTTCAAGCCCATAACTATTACTACTCAAGACTTTTTAATTACATTTTAAATAATAGGGTATCTAATCCTAGTTTATAATTAAAATTTCTTAGCTTCAATTATTTTTAATAAATTAAATTATTATAAATTTAAAATTTCACCTAATAAATTTATTTTTAATTTAAAATTAATACATCTAACTACATCTAATAAAATTTATTTATATTTTTTGTATAACCACAACTGCTGGCACAAAATTTGTTAATAATAAATAAAATTACTATTTCTAAATTTCTTTAAATTTTATAATATTAATTACTGCGAATAATATTAAAAATATTATATTTTTAAAATATAATATAATTCACACAAAAATTTACATGTAAAATAAATTAATAATAAATTTTTAAGCAAGAATAAAACTTTATAATTAATTTAAATTTTTAAATAAATATTATAAAATTTAAATATAATATAATTTAAATAATTAAAAACAAAAATATTATTAATTATAAATAAAATCCTAATTTAATAATATAAAATTAGTAATTATAATATACTATTTACATCCCATTTATCAATAATATAATCCCCTTAAATTATATTATTTAATACTAAAAATTTAATTATATATGTATTTATATTAACTTTATAAATTTTACTTATAAATAAATATTTTAAGGAAATCTTTTGCTGTTCATTTCTTTTTTTTTTTCCAAAGAAATAAAAAAAATAATTATTTTATATAAGTGTTTATTTTCCCCTTTAATTTTTACACATATAATTAATTCTATATATTATTTAAAATTTAATATTTATATAAGCCCCTTATATGACCATTAATAAATATTTACGCAATTCATAAATTTTATTATGGCTAAAGATGTCTATATATTAAATATATATATATATATTAAAATATTTATATTAAATATATATGATTATATCAATTTATATATAATGGTTATATATATATTAAAAATTTAATATTTATATAAATAATTAATATTCTGGGTACATATAAATATATATATTAATATTAACATCTTTGTATATTAATAAATATCTATATATCCTGCATTATTTTTTCCCCTTCTATAACATTAATATAGATGGTTAATCGCCCATAGTAACACTTTTATATTAGTGTATACAATGGCTATATATCTCCATTTAATTTATATTAAAATTTTATATATATATAGATCCGGATTTTAGACTTTAGGAGTAACTATAAATATTTAAATTTAATATTAAATATTTATATATACCTTAATATTTTAGACACTAAAATATATTATTTAAATTTAAAATTTAATTATATTTATATATTTTACAAATAAAATTTCATAATATAAAAATATAATTACATTATTTAATTATTTTAAATCAATTTTTTTTTACTATAAATAAGATAAATT